TAAAAAAAGAAATATTTATTGATAACACTCCGAAAGAAGGGCTTTTTTTATTTCTTTTTTTAGGGACAAGAACCCTTGTACATATCCATTTTAGTTACGAATTCCGCATAAAAATAAATATAAATACAAATGATCTTGAACTACGACGCCCATATATATAATCTATGTCTATGTTTTACATTAAATAATAAAAAGGAGGATTTTCAATGCGAGATATAAAAACATATCTCTCCACGGCACCTGTGCTAACTACTCTATGGTTTGGGTCTTTAGCGGGTCTATTGATAGAGATTAATCGTTTATTCCCAGACGCTTTGTCATTTCCTTTTTTTTAATTCTAGTTAAGGAAAGAGAAAGAAAAACTATATTAAACCTAAGCAAAAAGTCGATCTAATAAAATTAGATTTGGAAATGGAAATGCGGGTCCAGTCTAGGGGAGGCTCCACGAAATCATAGCGCAATTAAAGAAAATACATAAATAAAATAGTGGTATTTAGGATAGAAAAAATTGATAGTTATAAAAAAATTGTATTACTTACATTATTTAATAATATTAATCTATTAATATATAAAAAATAGAATATATATATAATATTCTAATTAATATATAGTATAATTATATATAAATAGAATTAGAATAGATAAAATATATAATTAATAATTAAATAAAATAAAAATTAAATAAATTTATCTTAAATCTATTAAATTTTTATTATTACTCTAATTAATATTAATTAGAATCAAATCTTTAGAAATTTCATTTATAGTTAGTAACTTCTATTAATTTTTTGTTCTTTTTTTCGGATCGAAAATAGAAAAGTTAAGTTAAGTCGATCCAAAGGGGGTTCATGGCCAAGAGTAAAGATGTCAGGGTCAGAGTTATTTTGGAATGTACTAGTTGTTGTGCCCGAAATGGTGTCAATAAAGAATCGCCGGGTATTTCTAGATATATTACTCAAAAGAATCGACACAATACACCCAGTCGATTAGAATTGAGAAAATTTTGTCGTTATTGTCAGAGGCATACGATTCATGGGGAAATAAAGAAATAGATAATAGATCGAACAGAACATGTGTACAATCTTTTCCAACCCAAAGAGCAGAAAGAGGAAGAACATATACATATATATAAATATAATACAAATTAGAAATCAAAATTATAAATTATACAAATAAAACCCTATTTCGGTCAGATCTTAAATTAATAAAGAAATAAATTTTTGAAATAAGGACTAAACCATGGATAAATCTAAGCAACCTTTTCGTAAATCCAAGCTCTCCTTTCGTCGGCGTTTGCCCCCAATTGTATCGGGGGATCGAATTGATTATAGAAACATGAGTTTAATTAGTCGATTTATTAGTGAACAAGGAAAAATATTATCTAGACGAGTAAATAGATTGACCTTGAAACAACAACGATTAATTACTATTGCTATAAAACAAGCTCGTATTTTATCTTCGTTACCTTTTCTTAATAATGAGAAACAATTTGAGAGAGCCGAATCGATCCCTAGAACTGTGGGTCCTAGAGCCAGAAAAAAATAGGCATATTCCTCGATTGCCTCAAAACTCCAATCGGAATTCAAGCTCAAATGGATTGGATGTTTTGCTCGAAAAGGCCCAGAATGCATAAAAGGGGGGATAAGCAATTTTTTTTTATTGAAGCATGTTCGTTCATTCCTACTACTTATCTTAATTTTATCTCAATTTAGTTTATTCTATACTTCCCGGAGTTCATTCTCCGGGGAATTCTTGTTCAATCATTCCTGTATATTACTTCATAATTAGAATTTCCTTTAGTTGATGATTTTTTTGGAAATCATGTAAAGACAATTCTTATTTGATATAGCTATTTGTGCAAGTATTTTACGATTAAGAAGCAATTGCCCCTTGTACAGATTGTGTATTAATCTACTATAACTATAGAATACTTTAATATCGCGAGTTACTGCATTTATCCGAGTGATCCACAAACGACGAAAATTTCTCTTTTGCCTGCCCCTATCTCGATGAGAAGAAACCAAAGCTCTCATTTTATGTTGAGTAATTGTTCGCGTAAGTCTTGAATGAGCCCCTCTAAAGGTTGATGCAAATAAACGAATTTTTGTTCGACGTCTCCGAGCTGTATACCCTCGTTTAACTCTGGTCATTGAATCAAATTAAACTTTAATGAATAACTAATTGAATTCTCTTCTTTCAGTCATTATTTGCCCCCCCCGGTCGATTAATAACAAAACGAATTATTCCGATATATAAAATATAAATTCCAATGGCTTTTGCTACTATGACCTTCCCAACCATTATTTTTTTCTTTCCAGGCCAGACATTTAGTTTACCTGGAAATAAAAAATTCTACCGAATACTAATAAAAAAATAGTGGGTTCCATCGTTTCTATGGTTACTTCTTAAACGGTGAGGCCCTCTCTATGCGCCGGAGCCTCGTCTCTCATTTAATAAAATGGTATTGTTAACTTGTATAGTTCACATTCTTTGGCTCTACCCATTAATTATACAGTAATAGGTCTTTTCACAATAAGAGCTATCCATACAGTGACGGCATTTAATTATGAAAGTTGGCTAGGTAGCTGACCCTGTTAGTCCGTTCTTTCAAGAATGTGAGCATAACCTTTTTGTTTTGCTTCTTATCCTATCCTTAAAATACCATTTCCTCCGCTTAATGGATAACCATTTGCTACCAATGGAGAATTGCTTCTCATCTCAAATCGAGGTGATTGGATTTGCACCAATGAAAACCATAAATTCTATACACAATACACAAGAAACAATAAGGGTATATGATAGATCCCCATTTTAGATAGTAATAGGCGTTCTTCTACTCTATCTATCCTATTCTATTCATTGATATTAATCATTGATACTGTCTCATTTGCTCGAGCTCGTGATCTGAACGAGTCGCACATACACCCTAGTACATGTTCCTCGACGCTGAGGACATCCTCGAAGAGCGGGAGATTTCGTGACATTTCTTATTGGCTGTCTTGTATTTCTAATAAGTTGTTTAATAGTTGGCATGTCGGATATATATAATTATATTATAAAATGGGTTGGTTTAGATCTATCTTAACCTGATTTATGATTGATGATTATGAATTATTTCAATTCAATATCAAATCATGGAAAATTGAAATAATGGTTGAAAATAAAACGGGATCATGGATTCACACGAAATCCGAAGTATTTTCATTTTCAACCGCTACAAGATCAACAATGCCATAGGCTTGGGCTTCTGTTGCCGACATAAAAACATCTCTTTCCATATCTTCGGATACAACCCACAAAGGGTTGCCCGTTCTTTGTACATAAACTTTAGTGAGGGTTTCGCGAAGTTTCAGCAGTTCTTCCGCTTCCAGGATAAATTCTCCTGCCTGTGCCTCATAAAAAGAACTAGCAGGTTGGTGAATCATAACCCTGATGATATTGATATAACATCATGAATGGTTCTTCTATCTCGTATTATGAAATTAAAGGAATAAAAAAAAAAATAGAATTGAACAACCGTACAGGCACTTTTTGTGCATTGCATACGGCTCTGCAATGGAATTTATTACCACTTCCATTCCATAGCTATAGAAGAATAAGGGAATAAATAGAATCTATCCAATCAAGTCAGATCGTTGAATAATCCATTTACCATCCTTCTTTTCATAAGAGTCAAAAAATACTACGATGGTTCTGTTGCTTTATATTATATTAGATATTTATATATTTATCTCGTCCGTGATTTGGCAATCCCAAAGTGTCTTTCTGATATGACAAAAAAAAAGATTTGTGACGCTAAAATATCCTCCCGACACATAAGATCAAATCAGAAATAAAGCTTATTTCATACTACTATCTCGATATAAAATCTCATGTTATAAAAAAACAATAATGGTTTGTTCATATCGAACTCAAAGTGCCATGCTATTATTACTTAAATTTTTCCTAATTCTATTTTTATATTTGATATTTTGATATGGCGAAGGCATAGTCTTTTTTTTCAATAAAAACTCATTGGCGCCAAGCGTGAGGGAATGCTAAACGTTTGGTAATTTCTCCTCCAACCAGAATGAAAGATCCCATTGAAGCAGCTAATCCCATGCATATTGTATGTACATCGGGTGGCACAAATTGCATAGTATCATAAATGGCTATTCCTGGTATTACCCATCCACCGGGAGAGTTTATAAACAAATAAAAATCCCTAGTATTATCTTCTATACTAAGATATACCATGAGACCCACAAGTTGATTTGAGATCTCGCTATCAACTTCTTGGCCTAAAAAAAGTAATCTTTCTCGATGAAGTCGGTTGATTAGGACAAAATAAAATAGTATCCCTTAGGAACCGTACGTGCACCTTTGGATGCATACGGTTCCTAAAATGAAATTGCGAAAAAAAAATCAATCAATGTATAAATTCTAGTCTTAATTTCTTTTTTGTAACAGGTTTTTTATTTTTCTAAAGAAGGGCTTTATTTGATTTTTTCAAAAAACATGAGTTTTGGTTCCCTTTCTCTTCCTTATAAAAAAAATTATTGAACTTATTAAACTAACCTCTCATTGATGTATTATTTCATCGAGATTCAAATCACGATGTGATTTTCTTGTTCCTGAATGGGCCCTTTCAATTATTTTAGGTTGGTGTTCTACTCCGGGTAAAGATCTGTCCGAATTATATTTGCACATATAGGGCAAATTATCTCAGTACCGCTTCTTTTTTTCAAAATAAATTTTCATGCTTTCCCTCAAACTATTACATGTATTCATGTATTCATTATATATTTTATTCTATGCCATTGAATGGCAGTTTGAGATTATTCCTAATAATAATATTAATATATAGAAAGCATAAATTTAAATAAAGAATGTTTATGATACAATTATAGTAATCATATATATTACCAATTTGATATTTTCTGAACGGAGCCTGGATACTTTATTTTATCGTTCCAAGTTAACCATAAATTTATAGTATTGATCCCCAATATAAATCGATCTAATTGCACTTCACGCTCCGAATAATTGATGGTTCAATCAAGATTTCTTGGGCGAAACGGAGGATATCTCGATCGGTGAAGAGAACGGGTAAACCCCATATGACCTAATATATCTGACAAGCCGCACTATACGTCAACCCAAACTGCATCTTCCTCTCCAGGACTCCGAAAAGGGACTTTTGGAACACCAACGGGCATTAAATTAAATAAAAAAGTTAAGTACTATACTTCACTTTAATATGGAAACGTACCAATGGATTTATTGTCTTCATTTTTTTTTTTCCGTTTATTCTATATGAATAAAGAACACATTTTCACGAGCAGGTCGATCATTTGAATGATAAACAAGTATCTAGGCATTCATTCTCCAAAAAGGGGGCCAAGCCCCATTGCGTATTGGTACTTATCGGGTATAGAATAGATCTGCTTCTCTTTGTTCTTACGAACAAAATTGTTCCATTATTTTCAACGAAACGAAATAAATCTTAACTCTTTCTTATACAAAATATACTGAAAGGTTAGGTACATAACATACATAGTGATAGTCTTTTCCAATGCGATAAAGTTACATAGTGTCATTTTTCTTCGATATTTGATAAAAAAGGGGTATTTCCATGGGTTTGCCTTGGTATCGTGTTCATACTGTCGTATTGAATGATCCCGGCCGGTTGCTTTCTGTCCATATAATGCATACGGCTCTAGTTTCTGGTTGGGCCGGCTCGATGGCTCTATACGAATTAGCAGTTTTTGATCCTTCTGACCCGGTTCTTGATCCAATGTGGAGACAGGGTATGTTCGTTATACCCTTCATGACTCGTTTAGGAATAACCAATTCATGGGGTGGGTGGAGTATTTCAGGAGGAACTATAACGAATCCGGGTATTTGGAGTTACGAAGGTGTGGCAGGGGCACATATTGTGTTTTCTGGCTTGTGCTTCTTGGCTGCTATCTGGCATTGGGTATATTGGGACCTAGAAATATTCTCTGATGAACGTACGGGAAAACCTTCTTTGGATTTGCCCAAGATCTTTGGAATTCATTTATTTCTCTCAGGGTTGGCTTGCTTTGGCTTTGGTGCATTTCATGTAACAGGCTTGTATGGTCCTGGAATATGGGTGTCTGATCCTTATGGGCTAACTGGAAAAGTACAATCCGTAAATCCAGCGTGGGGCGCGGAAGGTTTTGATCCCTTTGTTCCGGGAGGAATAGCCTCTCATCATATTGCAGCGGGTACATTGGGCATATTAGCGGGTCTATTTCATCTTAGTGTCCGTCCGCCTCAACGTCTATACAAAGGATTACGTATGGGCAATATTGAAACTGTACTTTCCAGCAGTATCGCTGCTGTTTTTTTCGCAGCTTTCGTTGTTGCTGGAACTATGTGGTATGGTTCAGCAACTACCCCAATCGAATTATTTGGCCCCACTCGTTATCAGTGGGATCAGGGATACTTTCAGCAAGAAATATATCGAAGAGTTGGCACGGGACTAGCGGAAAATCTTAGTTTTTCGGAAGCTTGGTCTAAAATCCCCGAAAAATTAGCTTTTTATGATTACATTGGTAATAATCCGGCAAAAGGGGGATTATTCAGAGCAGGCTCAATGGACAGCGGGGATGGAATAGCTGTTGGATGGTTAGGACACCCCATCTTTAGAGATAAAGAAGGCCACGAGCTTTTTGTACGTCGTATGCCCACTTTTTTTGAAACATTCCCCGTAGTTTTGGTAGACGGAGACGGAATTGTGAGAGCCGATGTTCCTTTTAGAAGGGCGGAATCAAAGTATAGTGTCGAACAAGTAGGTGTAACTGTCGAGTTCTATGGTGGCGAACTCAATGGAGTCAGTTATAGCGATCCTGCTACTGTGAAAAAATATGCTAGACGCGCCCAATTAGGCGAAATTTTTGAATTAGACCGAGCTACTTTGAAATCTGATGGTGTTTTTCGGAGCAGTCCAAGGGGTTGGTTCACTTTTGGGCATGCTACATTTGCTTTACTCTTCTTTTTCGGACATATTTGGCATGGCGCTAGAACCTTGTTCAGAGATGTTTTTGCTGGTATTGATCCGGATTTGGATACTCAAGTAGAATTTGGAGCATTCCAAAAGCTTGGAGATCCAACTACAAAAAGACAAGTAGTCTAATAAAATATTACTCTGGTATCTTTCGCCTCTACTTTTTTATTTGATGACATAAGGTTAAGGTACCAGAAAATTTTTGACTTGATTGATCGCCATCTTTATCTTTGATTTTTTCCCTCTTTCCCTATAGTAAATGATCTAAAATTAATAGGTGTGGAAGCTATAATTGTAAACCACGATCGAATCTATGGAAGCATTGGTTTATACATTCCTCTTAGTCTCGACTTTAGGGATAATTTTTTTCGCTATCTTTTTTAGAGAACCACCTAAGGTTCCGACTAAAAAATGAAATGATTTTTCATCATCTCAATTTTAAGTTTTAAGTAAGGAGCCCACCATTGGTAGGCTCATTACTTAAATTAGTCCCCGTGTTCTTCGAATGGATCTCTTAATTGTTGAGAGGGTTGCCCAAAAGCGGTATATAAGGCGTACCCAGTAAAGCTTACAAGTAAACCGGATATGAAGATGGCGACTAGGGTTGCTGTTTCCATTTCTAGATAATTTAAGGATCACAATGGATCTACAATAAGATCGTTTATTTACAACTACAACGAAAAGGTATACAAAGTCAACAGATCTTAACCAATCATTAAATAAGATTTATGGCTACACAAACCGTTGAGGAGAGTTCTAAATCTCGGCCACGACAAACTAATGTAGGAAGTTTATTGAAACCATTGAATTCAGAATATGGTAAAGTAGCTCCGGGCTGGGGGACTACACCCCTTATGGGAGTCGCAATGGCTTTGTTTGCGATATTTCTATCTATCATTTTGGAAATTTATAATTCATCTGTTTTACTGGATGGAATTTCGATGAATTAGGTTCCTAAGGACTATATATAAAGTCTTAGTTCTAGGTTTTCAATAAAAAAAGTACTTAAGACTCAGATTTCTAGACCATTCTGGTAGTTCGACCGTGGAATTTTTTTGTTTCGGTATTTCCGGAATATGAGTGTGTGACTTGTTACAATTGATCCTATTGATAATACAGAGAATAGTCTGTCATCTCTATCAAGATGATTCTACTTCGTTGGATATTTATTCTAGTATCTGGAGCACGAAATATGAATATTATAGAATAGATCAAGAAAAGAAATATTTGAACTATGATTCATACCTACTATTCAGTCAGACCTCGCGACCGGACTCAAAAAAATGCAAATTAGGTATTTTCTAAATCAAACGCTTTTTCTTCCTTCAGACTGAATTGGGTCGACGAACACCCTTTTTTTTTTTTAGATTTTGTTGAGTTATTAATTACATCCATTCATTGAAATTGGATAAGTGATGATCAAAAGGTTCTTACTCAGAGAACCTTTGCGTTTAGCGCGGGTTTTATTTTTATTAAATCATCGTGGTTCTTAGTATGAATCTGAGGTTTCAATTGATTCACAGGGTCTCAACAAGGGAATTCCTATAAATAACTAGTAAACCAAGAGTCAATCCGCATTATTACGCAAAAAACAAAAATAATAGGAAAGAGAAGATTCAAGAGGCCTTTATTTTAATTTAACAATTAACATAAATAAAAGAAGAACAGGGGAGCCAACTTGATATTTTTGGCATTATCATCACAAAGAAGAGATTCCGGATTTTTGTTATTTCGTATCTTTGGGGCAAATTGAATCAAGTGGCTTATTTGAATTTTATATTATACATATCCGTTAAAATCCGTATTTGATTTGTGTTGTTTCTGCTTGAGCCGTACGAGGTGAAATTCTCATATACGGTTCTCAGGGGGGGTCTGTTACCTATCCCAATAAAGTATATGATTGGTTCGAAGAACGTCTCGAGATTCAGGCGATTGCAGATGATATAACTAGTAAATATGTTCCTCCTCATGTCAACATATTTTATTGTCTAGGGGGGATCACACTTACTTGTTTTTTAGTACAAGTAGCTACGGGTTTTGCTATGACTTTTTATTATCGTCCAACCGTTACAGAGGCTTTTTCCTCTGTTCAATACATAATGACTGAGGCTAACTTTGGTTGGTTAATCCGATCAGTTCATCGATGGTCAGCAAGTATGATGGTTCTAATGATGATTTTGCACGTATTTCGTGTGTATCTCACAGGGGGATTTAAAAAACCCCGCGAATTAACTTGGGTTACAGGTGTGATTCTGGCCGTATTGACTGCGTCTTTTGGTGTAACTGGTTATTCTTTACCTTGGGACCAAATAGGTTATTGGGCAGTAAAAATTGTGACAGGAGTACCTGATGCGATTCCTGTAATAGGATCACCTTTGGTGGAGCTATTACGCGGAAGTGCTAGTGTGGGCCAATCCACTTTGACTCGTTTTTATAGTTTACACACTTTTGTATTGCCTCTTCTTACTGCCGTATTTATGTTAATGCACTTCCCAATGATACGTAAGCAAGGTATTTCAGGTCCTTTATAGAGAAGATATATCATCTAAATTTTGATCATATATCATTTCGGGGAGGAAGAAAAAATAGTCTTGTATTTCATTGCTACAAATATGGATTATTTAAAAATAAGACATGTTATTTGGATACCCCTCTTCAACTCTGAAGTATTGTATTCCTTATTTGATACCAATAGTTGAAGTGGATTCTCTGAAGAGAAGATGGATTATGGGAGTGTGTGACTTGAACTATTGATTGGGCCATGCAGATATATGATTTTATCTGCCACGTTGGAATTCACAACCAAATAAAATGTGTCTCCGCATCCAACCACCACGTAAGTCCCCCTACTATAAGTAGGGATATGCCGGTTCACTTGAGGAGAATTTTTTCTATGATCATACCCGAATCATGTCATGTATGAGCAGGCTCCGCAAGATCCCGTAGAATAGAAGCATAGAATAAATAATGTGGCACGACCCAATGTTG